AGGATATTCCCAATTCGATCTGATCTATTGGGAAACCCATTTTAGCGTCACAAACTTTTTTGTTTTGAGCTCTTAACAATATTTATGTTATGAAAATCAATATTATTTTGATTTGAAAAAAAGAAACTTTGGGATTGCTAAATAACAGACGAAATCAATATAGAAAGCAACGGAGCCATCATAGTATTTTTTTTTACTCAAAAATAAAGGGTGGTTGTGGGATCATTTACCTATGTGAATCTGATATACTTTAAATATTCATTTTCTATTTCTTCGATGTAAGATAAAAAAAGGGAAAAGTGAATTCCATTGTAGAGCCGTATGCAATGCGCAAAAAATGCCCGTACGGTTGTTCAATTCTATCTTAGATTTTTCTCTATCTCTTCGACTTTGATCATGCGAGATAGAGGAACTATTTATGATGTTAGATCATCAGGGTAATGATCCATCAACCTGCTAGTTCTTATTACGAGGCACAGGCGGGAGAATTTATCCTGGAGGCGGAAGAACTACTGAAACTGCGCGAAACCATCACAAGGGTTTATGTACAAAGAACGGGCAAACCCTTATGGGTTGTTTCGGAAGACATGGAAAGAGATGTTTTTATGTCAGCAACAGAAGCCCAAACTTATGGAATTGTTGATCTTGTAGCGGTTGAGTAAAAAATAATAGAGACTTCACGCAAATCTGCGATTTTCTATTTTATCTTTTTACCGAGTTTATTAAATGTTCTATTAATATAGAAATGGAAAAATGATTCAGAATTGTCCGGTTAGGATTGATCTAAACCAGCTCATTATGTATATAATTCAACATGCCAACGATTAAACAACTTATTAGAAACACAAGACAGCCAATCAAAAATGTTACAAAATCCCCCGCTCTTGGGGGATGTCCTCAGAGGAGAGGAACATGTACTAGGGTGTATGTGCGACTCGTTCAGATCATGGAAAAAGCAAAAAAAAAGATCTATTTTATGGTTTCCATTGGTGCAAATCCAATCATTTTCTATTCCATTTTTAATTTCAAATGAGAAAGAATTCCCATTGGTAGCAAATGGTATCCATTAAGCAGGGAAATCCTATTTAAATTTAAAAAGCATAAAGATTGTGCTCTTAACTCTTGTAAGAACGGACTAACAGGGTCAGCTACTCAGTCAATCTTCATAATGAAATACCGTTACTGTATAGGTAGGTCTCATTGTGAAAGACTTATTACTGAATAATTCAGGGTAGAGCCAAAGAGTGTGAACTGTACAAGTTCACAATAACATTGATTAAATGAGGAATAGGAATAAGGGCTCCGGTGTATAGAGAGGACCTCACCGTTTAAGAAATAACCATAGAAACGATGGAACCCACTATACCCATTTCTATTTAATACTTTTTTTTGATACCTATTATTTTATTAATTTTTTATTTCGAGGTAAAAAGCCTAGAAAAAAAAAAAAAAGGAAAAAATCGTGGTCGGGAAGGTTATAGTAGCAAAAGTCATTGGAATTTTTTTTATTTTATACACTGGAAGAATCCGTTTTGTTATTAATAGACTAGGAAAAGGGAAAGAAATAACTAAAAGAAATCAATTAGTTATTCATCAAAGTTTCATTTATTCAATGACCAGAATTAAACGGGGATATATAGCTCGAAGACGTAGAACAAAAATTCGTTTATTTGCATCAAGCTTTCGGGGGGCTCATTCAAGACTTACTCGGACTATTACTCAACAAAAAATAAGATCTTTAGTTTCGGCTCATCGGGATCGAGGTATACAAAAGAGGGATTTTCGTCGTTTGTGGATCACTCGGATAAATGCAGTAATTCGAAGCAATAGGGCATACTTTAGTTATAGCAATTTAGTACACAATCTGTACAAGAGGCAGTTGCTTCTTAATCGTAAAATACTTGCACAAATAGCTATATTAAATAGGAATTGTCTTTATATGATTTCCAACGAGATCATAAAATAAGGAAATTGGAAAGAAATCCATTGGAATTAAATGGAGTTCCTTGGAGAATGAACCGGGGGAAGGTAGAGTAGAAATTAGTATGATAAAATCATATGAGAAAGTCGTCAAAATGAACAAAGACCTTCAATAAAATCATATTTTTCAAACAAAGTATCAATTCGTATTTGAGTTCGGATTGGAATTTTATTTTGATTCAATTGAAGAATTCAGACTATTTCTTTTTTGTTCTAAGACCTGTAGTTCTAGTGGTCGACTCGCTTCTTTCAAATTGTTTCTCATTATTAAGAAAAGGTAATAAAGATAAAATACGAGCCTGTTTGATAGCAATAGTAATTAATCGTTGTTGTTTTAAGGTCAATCTATTCACCCGTCTAGATAATATTTTTCCTTGTTCACTAATAAATCGACTAATTAAACTCATGTTTCTATAATCAATTCGATCCCCCGATTGGATCGGGGGCAAACGCCTACGAAAAGATCGCTTGGATTTCAGAAAGAGTCGTTTGGATTTATCCATGGTTTGTTTATTCCGTATCCCGAAAACCCTAATCCTATTTAAATCATATAAAAAATTATTTAGAATTAATAAGATTTCTAATAATATTCAATTTTTTAAATTGATAATTAGAAATGGGATTTATCTTGTTTATCTTTCACTATGTTCATTAAATAATTTCTTATATATTATAAGATCTTATATCTATACTCTAATATAGATATATAAGATGTCGTTTTCACCTTCCTTGGGTTGGAGTGTGGGGACGTACACACGAGTGAACGGTTCAATCTATTTCTTTATCTCCCCGTGAATCGTATGTTTGTAACAAAAGGGACAGAATTTTCTCAATTCCAATCGACTGGGCTTATTATGTCGATTCTTTTGAGTAATATATCTGGAAACGCTCTTATTAATACGGTTTCGAACACAACAGGTACATTCCAAAATAACAGTTACTCGGGCATCTTTACCCTTGGCCATGAACCTCCTTTGGATTTGTGATTGACTCAATTCTTCTATTTTCCGATTTGAAATGGACAAAAAAAATAGAAATTGCAATAAATCAATTATAGTTCAATTAGAGTAATAATAAATAATATAATTCTTTCTAACTCGATTTAGGATTTATATATAAATCACTGTACAGTATTTCATTTTTCGTTTAAATATATTGTATGATATTACAGTTACATTTCTGTTCTAATTCTATTGTTATATTAATTTGCGTCTGGACCCGAGTTCCTTTCTTAGTTTCCCTAGAATGAATCCGCTTTTATTCTTTTTCTAACTTAAAAGAAGAGAAGGGAGGTTAGTCACAGGTATTGTATCCCTAATCTTCTTCGACCCTTCCTCTCTCAATAACTAGAAAAAAGGGAATATCAACGCATCCGGAAATAAACGATTGATCTCTATCAATAAACCTGCCAAAGTCGCGAACCATAGAGTACTTATTACTGGTGCCACGGAGAGGTATGTTTTTAGATCTCGCATTTAAAATCCTCCTTCTTTCTTCTTTGTTCCTTATTGGAATTTGTAATACAGAATGGGAATACATATATAATCCGAAGTGTATATGGTTCTTATATATATACTATAATAAATATATAATATATTGTTAATTAGATTCTATATCTATATAGTGACCGCTTGTATTTGTACGCAAAATCCCTAATTCAAATTGACAATGTACAACTTGAACCGTACAACGATTCAGTATATATTCCTTTTCTTAAAAAAAAAAAAAAAAAAAATAAGACCCTTCTACCCTACCTGAGAATTCTCGTAAAATCTTTCTTTTTTACGGCGGGTTTCCTATTTAGATAGAATATATTCTATATGTATAGAATATACGTCTAGTATTATAGGATATGTACCATAGGAGAACAAAAAAATACGAAATGGCAAGATAATTTGTCTATATCAATGGAAAAAATAAAGATGTGGAAAACAAGACAGAGATTCTTTACAATGATATTGTAGATCGATTGAAAGGGATGTAGCGCAGCTTGGTAGCGCGTTTGTTTTGGGTACAAAATGTCACGGGTTCAAATCCTGTCATCCCTACCTATTACTTATCTTATGAGCAGTAACGTGGGATCAATTAATTCAAATTGGGTTAAAAACTTTTTTTTATTATAAAAAATTATTATTATTATTATAAATTCTAATAAGGCGCTCTTAGTTCAGCTCGGTAGAACGCGGGTCTCCAAAACCCGATGTCGTAGGTTCAAGTCCTACAGAGCGTGATTCCATTCTTGTTATTTGTTTGTTAAGTCAAAATTACACTGAAATAATTGAACAGCAATCTGAATTAGACCTCCTGTAGATTAAAGAAAGTAGGAGGTCAATCAAAAAAAAAAGAGATCTTAATTAATCAAAGATCCAATTGATCACCACGTCTGTATTGTAAATATGCAGTTACGAATAATCCAGCCAACGTAATAGGAATTAGACCTAAGACGATTCCAAATAAAAAAACTTCAATCATTTCAATTTCTTTGAAAGAAGAAAGGGAGAGGAAATAGCTATCCTTAAATATTAATCCGTATTACCCATGAATCTCAATAACCAAGCACTGGAAATTGGCACGGTAAGGGGCTATAGAATATATGAACTGCCGCAGAATAATTTTTTTTTATTGTTTTTGATTTTTAGTCAATTAATTTCCAAATTTCAAATAAGTCGTATCTTGTTTAGACCGATAAATAGAGCTGAGGTTATAGTCAAAGCTGCCAGTAGAAAACCGAAATAACTAGTTATAGTAGGCATGAAGAGGCTAAATGAAATATGTTCTTTTTATACATATGTTTCTAAAGCATTTCCCGAAGTTTCGTTTCAATTTTTTTTTTTAGAACGATGAGTGTATCTTATAATGAAAATAAAGCCCCTTACTTAAAATTGAACTTATTAAATTCAGCAGTAGGTTCATTAACATAATCTCTGGAATGAAAAGAAAAAAAGTATCATATGATCAGATTACTCAAAACCAAGGTTTACATTTTGTCTTTCCATATTACACAGCAGTCCCACCCTTGT